GTAGGAGATACCATAGTGACTTGGCTTTGGGGCGGTTTCTCTGTGGACAATGCCACCTTAAATCGTTTTTTTAGTCTTCATTATTTACTCCCCTTTATTTTAGTAGGCGCCAGTCTTCTTCATCTGGCCGCATTGCATCAATATGGATCAAATAATCCATTGGGTGTACATTCAGAGATGGATAAAATTGCTTCTTACCCTTATTTTTATGTAAAGGATCTAGTAGGTTGGGTAGCTTTTGCTATCTTTTCTTCCATTTGGATTTTTTATGCTCCTAATGTTTTGGGGCATCCCGACAATTATATACCTGCTAATCCGATGCCCACCCCGCCTCATATTGTGCCGGAATGGTATTTCCTACCGATCCATGCCATTCTTCGTAGTATACCTGACAAATCGGGAGGTGTAGCCGCAATAGCACCAGTTTTTATATGTCTGTTGGCTTTACCTTTTTTGAAAAGTATGTATGTACGTAGTTCAAGTTTTCGCCCGATTCACCAAGGAATATTTTGGTTGCTTTTGGCGGATCGCTTACTACTAGGTTGGATCGGATGTCAACCTGTGGAGGCACCATTTGTTACTATTGGACAAATTTCTCCTTTTGTTTTCTTCTTGTTCTTTGCCATAACGCCCATTCCGGGACGAGTTGGAAGAGGAATTCCTAATTCTTACACGGATGAGACTGATCACACCTGATCAGTGAAAAATTCTGACACCAATCATTTACGAGTGAGTATTACACCAAGAATTGACAAGCGGATGAGTTTTCTAGTTGGCTATGTTGATATAACTTAGATAGGGAAAAGATACTCTACTATACTATAGGTAGGGCTGAACTTTCAAATCCGGGGGCTTTGTCCCCTCCCCCTCCCTCTCCCTTACTCGCCCTTTGAAAGCCAGAACATTCGCATAGAGGGGTATATGTATCAAACATGCTCCTCCACTGATGACAAAATGACCCAATCTCTCTCTCTTTCCTTATAGGCAGCAAGAGTCCGTAATCCCCCAGCGGTTATATCGGTCTTTCTGCTTAATCAGTACAAGATTCCCGTCCTCGCTTCTTCCGTGGGTGGGTATAGCGCTTTCCTTCCTCTAGTTCGAGAGTTGCAGGAGCAAGAAAGGGGCTTCCATATTAGTAGTTGTAGTTGGCACTCATCCCGCTCTTGCTGCATCGATTGAATTCAGTATGAGTGAAGTTCCTGTTCTGTTTCGTATCAAGTAGGGATCCTCTGTTTAGCGAATCGATTTTCTGTTTAGCTTAGCTCATCCCGCTTATCTCTTATCTCGGTTTATAGAAAACGTTCTTCATGGCCCTTTTTATTTGCTAAATCGCGAGTTTACGGGGTCTTTAGGGTCACGATAGGTCTCTTCAAATGCTGCCAGGATAGGCCGTTTATTGAAACTGGAATTCCATAAGTATAGTACGCAAGGAAGGACCTATCTGAAAGGAAGGTAACGGCTGGCACATAGGGACATCGGTTTAAGCTCCCTCAATGGGTAGCTCATCTCATTGGCTAGCTAGCTCATATGGAATAGGTCTCTGGCTTGCTCCTGTCCGCTCTTTGGTTATCTATCGGAAAGAGTCGTCATCTTTCCTTTCTGTCCACAAAGAAATGATTTATATGTATTCCCGCGAATCTGGAATCTCTGTAACTATGGCAAACGGTCAAAGCGTTCTGATAAGGGAAGAAGATACGTAAGCCTCTTTTGTCTCGAAAAAGGCCTTTTTGCTTTCTGTAAATTCAAGAGAAAGAGGATTTCCGCTTAGCCCGCCCCTAGCTCTCAGTGCGAAGTCTTTGATTCTCTACTGCTTTCTCTAATGCTAGCTCTCGATTGATTGAGTCTAGTCAAAAAAACAAACGAAACTTTAGTGGTTCCTGGAATCCATAGGGTCAATAAATGCGCCATGGCCCCTTTGAAGGCGTAGTGTAGACTACTTTCATTCCACTTTCATATTTCTATATAGTCCTTATGTTTTGGTAGCTTTAAGCACTTGCTTAAGGTGCCTTCAAGTAGTCAAACTTGCTTTGAAGAATCCAAACCTCACAAGAGTATAAAACCTCTAGTGGGGCCCGCATCTAAAGCCAAGATTGGTTTTAGATTACGGACAAAGTCCCATGCTTTGAACGCGAGCCCATACCTTTTCAGGGTGGACTCATCGGATACTCGGACGATGCGCCGAGGTGCGATGGGGGGCTTCATTAGATCTTCCAAAGAAATAGAAAAGTCAAGGATTACCTTGGCATACCAATGAAGATATTCAAGATGGAGTTTGAGATAAGACTGTAAAAGTCTCTCCAACATCATTTCTTCATCATTTATCCAGAATAGGCGCAACTGGGAAAAGGACTCTTCGTCCAGATCCCGAGGAGCAACCCGTTCTAGGATAAAAGCCCGAACTGCACCTTCTTCATAACAAGTCAGAATTCCCCTTTCGGGAAACGCTAACCATAACTTAAAAGGGAGTGGGCATATGCCGGACCCTGAGTACAAAGTTAACCAATGTCTTTTCCAGCGGGGGGAGAGTGAATCGAAAAATGAACAATTCACTCCCACCCTCACCTTGGAGAAGACACGGTAACCCATGAACTATAAGGCTCTCAGTCGGAAGGAATTAAGTAAATGAACTCCCAACTGCTGAAAGACGAAGGAACTTACGAAACCAGAACATATTTTAATACACGACAGGGAAACAGGACTACAATCTGTCCTATCTGCCCTGTGGTTATTAATAATAAAGCGCTTTGCGAATTCGCAGGCCCCCTTAGAGGACACAAGGGATTTCTCTTTCGAAATAACCCCCTGTGCTTCCTCCATGATCCTCTGATACTCAAGGGCCACCTTCTTATCGGCGATAACTATATCATCGCCGAGGATGGCATAATCCTCGAATCTCTGCCCTGGATACACTTCATAAGCCGCTAGCCACACTAAAGCATGATGCGTTAGGGTGAATACCGGCCATGATGAGTAGTAACCGAGAGCAGGGAATAAAGGGCCTCGAGTAAACCGATAAACTCTCGCCTTCAAACGTGAAGGGAGTCTATCCGGACTCCGAAAGCCCACCATGGTCATAAGAAAGCACCATGCCCCACTCAAATACATGGCCAAGGAGTCACCGAAAAGACTCGCCAACAGAGATCCAGAGAGGTCAACAGGTAAGAGGCCCTCCTCTACCTGCGCCGACTTAAGGTCGAAGGAGTATAACTCCCTCCTACCCTTAAGGCGGTGCAGCGGTGCCAGCTGGTTGAAAGTACCGTCCATCCTAATAGTGGAAAGGACTTTCATCACCCAATCGTGCAGGGGCCTTAACAGCGCCTGGAAGATTGGATTCGCAATAGCGAACAGCCGGATCTTACCGCTCCCCTCAAGTTTACGCCCAAAGCGTCCAGCTTCAGGTCGGGTTATCATAGTATCCCACCACAACGCTTGCGCCGGTGGTAGTAAAGCTTGAATAAACCAACCAAAGCCGTCTGTTCCTTCCTTAATCGGCTCGACAGGATTATCATAACCGGAATCAGGAATGATTTCCCGGTCAGAGAACCAAAGCGAGCCTTTGCCAAGTAAGCGGCTAGATCCTCAGGTTTAAACAAAGTGAGTAAAGCTGAGGCGTCCACTGGTAGAGAATGGTAGATAGTCATTTGAAACTTCCGCCATTTCTCTACTAGGGGCTTCCCGTCCCTTAACTTAACACAAGACTCCTTGCGGTAGTCTTTGTAAGTATTCGGACCAGAAGTGAACGTAGGCTTAAAGGAAAACCACTGTAGTAATGCTCAACGGGATCTTCCTATAAGCTGGTGCATAAGCGCTGAGCATCGAGAAACCCGATGTTAGTAGCTTAACACAGAGCTTCTGAGCTTGCTCCCCGAGTTGGAAGTTTGGAATGTGGATGGTTGAGGGGTTTACCCTCATCCCCCGTTTCGGAACGACCTTAATCAGACGTGAAAGTGCGCAAATAGACAGCACTACGCGAATGACTCTCGGGTCATCACCTCTCCGTATTATCTTTCTATAGTGGGGAGGGATGAAACGCGGTATGCCGCTTTGAGTTAGAGAAACAAAATCATTTTGGGTCGAGAGTCTCTCTCACCGCCCAATATAGTCCTTATGCGCGTACAGTCCTTTCGCGCTACGCTAGGACGCTTATATCCGTTGCTTGCATTCTTCCTCCCTTTCTCTTTGATTTGCTTCCTTTGGAGTTTGAGCTTAGCCATCTCTTCCAGTGTTCTGTGCCCTTGTCTTTCGCTCTATGGCAGCAAAGGATGCGCTTATTCAGGGACGTTCAAAGCAGCGTGGTAGATCAACACGGTTATATAATAGGGGGAGCAGCAAGAAAGCATTCGTCAATCAGGATCGGTGCTCAGGCTACCCATGTACAACCTCCACCGATTGCAAAGCGGAAGGAAAACTCACTGTCCAAATGGAGGGAAAGGAGAGCAAGCGCTCTTCTTCGCACTCCCATCAGCCAACTGGAGTGAAAGAAAAGCCCTGTTTTGCCCGCTACCCTCTTGCTTAGTAAGACCCTCTTTCTGAGCCTTCCCCTCCTCCTTTTGAGTCATCTTGGATGAGAAGACAGAGACCGACTTCATCGACTTCCAATGTCCATGTGGAATGCAACTTGCTCGCTGAAGTGGAGGCGCTTTCCGCTGGGGCAGACCATTCTTGTGAGAACGAGGGCTGATCCAATCGGGGGTCTATCTTGAACCAGCCAACTCTCTAGGGAAGACGACTAGCTAGACCTCTCATTTCCTAGAACGAACGAGATCATCGCCTAGGAGAGCGTCTGGATCTGCCTCGGGCTTTGTCTTTGTTTCTATAGGATCTGCTGCTCCAACCCTATCTATTTGTGATATACCTGGGTTGGTTTGGCCTCTTCCGTAACCCTTGCCGCTGATGGTTATAGGTAAACCACAGTAAAGCAGAAAGGAAAGCCTCTCGGAGAACGTTTTCGTCGCCGTTAAAGCCGAGAGAGAAGTCTCTAAACCCGCTATGGTCTGGGTTCTCACTCACGTCGTCCGTCCCGGGGACTCCATTACGCTGCTCGCCCTATTAGCCGGCGGCAACCGTGGTAATTCATTAATTTAAGCCAGTTCCGGGTTATATATTGTACGGCGAAACTCGCTAATAGATATATGTTTTCTCAGGAACCAGACCTGCATGCACGAAGAATAACATATATATCTGGTCATCTTCTTGTGGAACTTCTGTCGTCCCGTTCATTGTGGTTCCTCGGCCCTGCTAGCCATTTGCTTGCTCGAACTGTACACATTCAAAGAGGGGGCAAGCTAAACAAGCAAGCAAGCCATCCAAGTTTATAGAGTCGAAGGTTAGAAAGAACTTGGAAGTTTCCCTGTGACTAACTTAGCGCACTTCCGGTGGTAGCCATTGGGCTAAGTCTCTATAAAGAGCCACTCACATCTTTATTTATAGTTCGGTGTGAGATCAGCTAAATTAAGCTACGCTCATCATTTATGATCCACGGCTCGCTCAATTAGAGCACTAACTACTTCAAAGGAATTCGTTCCAAAGACGCTTTTAATCGCTCCGCTGGGACGATCTGGTCGAGAGGTTGTCCAGTCATCTCGGTGAGGAATTTCGCTATGCCACCCGCTGACCTTACACTGTGAGTACTACTGTAGCAAAGCCAACGGGAAGATCAGTCCCAGGGCTCAATCTAGGCTGCCAACCAGGATTCAAGGGGAAGATAGTCGCGAGGAAATCTGATTCCATAGTCAAGGCTAAGACAGACCCTATGTTTACTTCGCGATAGTCTTAGCTCGACATTGTCAAGCCATACTATCTATCCAAATGGATTTGAAACTGACATTCTATCCTATATATCGGAGATATAAGGTTTGCACTTCCGCTTATGGTAACCGAACTTGGTAACCAAACTCTTTCCCGGCGAGAAGATCAAAGATTTCCTTCGGGCAAGTTCACTATAGTTGGGAAAGGAACGGACCACAAGCTTCGCGCTCTGCCTTTCTTGCATTTGGACTCTTTCGCGCTATATGCTGCTCTGCTCTCTCTGCGCGCTTAGCTTTCTTTTTGCTATCGCGCTATTGCCTGTTTCCTTCCCTTTAAAACCAGAGGTTTCTTAGCCATATGCCAAGGAGCTCTCTCCATCACAGAGCACATATTGTCATGATCTTTGAATTTGAACAGAAAAAATCCATTTCAGATGAGAGGACCTCCTCTAGACCCGACTTTCCCCATATATGTTGGGCTATGGTATTGACCGTGGGGTAGGGAAGTTTGTGGCCAAGAAAATACCCAACTAAAGCATTTTCCCATTCCCCTGACCCAGCTGCTGCCACTCCTTCAGGTGGCTGCACCTTAACTCTACCGTTTTCACCCCCATTTAGCGGCTTAATGAACTTCAAATCTATTTTGGGAGAAGAAGTGTTACCTGGACGAGACGTATTCCCATTCGCAGTGTGATGAACTCCTCTGACTGCATTTGAACATGAAGATGAATCGTGCCGCATTTCAAGGGAAAGAAGCAAGTAGTTGAATGTCAAGAAAGGTAAGAGTATCATCAACGTTAACTTCAAAGAACTGATTGCAGCCGAGCAAAAGTGGAATTAGGGGAAGCAAAGCTTCAACAAGCTATCGCATGCCTGGCAAAGCTTCAAAGAAAGAGGTTGGGCTGTTCAAGGCATCTGATTGCTAGCTGCTGCTTTTAAACCTCGACAGTGAATGATCCAAGAAAAAGGTTTGGCTGACTTCCGGGCCGGTTAATTTAGCCTTCCTGTAAGAACATGAGCTCGAGCTCCATCATTGCATATGGGAATAGATGGACTTTCCAGATAGAGTAGAGAAAAAGGCTACTTCAATCAACTGGACTGGTCATTAGTACAAATTTGGATTACCCTGTATGGCAGAACTAGCTACAGAGTTAGGTAAGACTCATAACCCACAATAAAAAGGAAAAAACCTCCATAGCAATTACAAACAAGCTTAGAAGGAGCAGTCAATCTTTTTGAGTCTTGAAGAAATAAGGGGAACTCCCAGGTATTTCACCGGTAAAGTTCCTTCTTTATAATCCAGGATGGCTAGCATTTGCCTTTTCACATTCATCGCTACCCCACAAGTCATTCTCTGACTCTTGTCCGGGTTAGGAGAGAGCCCAGACATTACTTTGAAGGAGTTAAGACAATCCTTAATGATGGAAATGGACCCCATTTCTCCTTTACAAAAAAGGAGTCAATCATCCGCAAAACAGAGATGGGAGATCTTTACCTTCTGACATTGAACATGATACTTGAAATGGCCTTGCTGCACCGCTCTCTCCAAAAGCCCAGAGAAAGCTGGAATAACCAAGACAAAGAGGTAAGGCGACATTGGGTCGACCTTGCCTTAACCCTCTGCCCCCAAGGAAGTAGCCCTTCAGTTTCCCATGTTTAGAAATTGAGAACCTGGTGGTGGAGACACAAAAAAACAGAAACATAACCCATTGGACTACCTTATCAGGAAAACCAGTGGCTCTAAGGACCACTCGAATGAAATCACAGCGAACCCTGTCGTAAGCCTTCATTAGATCTACTTTTAATGCACATCGGGGCGTGCCTTTATCTCGGTGATAGTTTCTCAATAATTCTTGCGCTAGTAGAACATTATCTCCGATCCGTCGTCCCCTTATGAAAGCAGTTTGTTGGGGGCCTACAAGACCAGGGAGAACCTCTTTCAACCTGTTAGCCACTATCTTGGAAAAACATTTGACTATAATTGTACAACAAGAGATAGGGCGAAAGTCTTTCAACTTATCTGGATTTGGGACCTTGGGGATTAGTGCAATCGCCGTTCCGTTCAATTCCTTTAATATTCTACCAGATTTGAAGAAGGACTTTATAGCATTGAGAACATCATGCCCTATTACGCTCCACGCTCTTTTGAAAAAGAAAGCGTTGAAACCATCTGGACCCGGAGCTTTGTTATCAAAGAGGGAGAAGAGGGTTTCCTTGATTTCGTCCTCCAAGACTTCTTTGGAAAGATCCAAGCTTTGAGAGGAGGCAGTATGTAATACTGGGCATAACTCTATCAAGAACTTCCATGTTTAAAGGCTCATTATGAGGCATTTTTTGAATGAGAAGGTTTTGGAAGAAACCCACAATCTCCTCTTTAACCTCCTGCGAGTTATCAATTCTAGTGCCATCGTCCTTAACAATGGATTGGACCCGAGATTTTTGTCTAAGGAAGTTCTCCGTAGCTCTACATATGTCCCCATACTCCTTAGCAGCAGTGGCCTCCTCTCTACATAGGTTGGGGTCGGTTGGGCTAGCTTGGACTTGTTCCTGAAGAAAATCCAGCTTTGACTTAGTCCTCACAACCCTACCATGAAGGTCAGAATAGTTTTGATCATTCAACTCCTTCAGCTTGCTCTTGAGCCTTTTCAACTTTGAGCATAACTGAAAGATGGGGGAACCAGGGATCTCTTCTTTCCAGACCTCCCGCACTAACGATAAGAAGTTAGGGTGGTCAGCCCAATAATTGAAAAAGTGAAAAGGCGATCTTAGCCGAGGCATCTCCGCCACCTTGACTACTACAGGAGAGTGGTCTGAAACTCCGGCTGTCAGGAAGGTGGCATGCGAACCTGAGAATATATTCTCCCACTCTGTCTTAACCTTAGTTGGCCTGGGTATTATGCAGGAAATGAAATGTGTGTTCTGTGGGCTGGGTGTGGAGAATTTTGACCACTTGTTTTTTCTTTGCCCCTTTTCTGAGCGCATTTGGCTCATGTTATGGGATAGATGTAACTTGCCTGGGATTAGTGGGATTTTGTTGGATCTTATTCAGGCTATGGCCTCTCCTTTCAAAGGTCAGTCTGTATTCTCCTTGGTAGCTAAACTTATGCTTGCAGCTGCTGTCTATGCAATCTGGCATTTCTTTCATGCCAGGATGTACCAGGGTAAGATTAGAGATTTCCCTCTTGTGGTAAATGAGATAATGTATTGGGTTAAGGCGAAGATTCACTCCTCCAGTCTATTCACATCTCAGGGTATTCGGTTGTGCATGCTATCCTCACTTAGGTCCATATCGAAAAGAGAAATTACAGCCCCCTATCTTGCTGGCTACTTTGTTTGTTTTTCTTGGTTATAGTACTATACACAAAGGCTACCGATCTTTCGATCCTTCTGCAAGTCGACTGTACATCTCTCGTCATGTCATTTTTTATGAGCACTGCTTTCCGTTTCAGAAGCAAGTCGATTTTCCTACTTCTCCGATCAGTACCACTGTCACCTCCATTCTTCCTATGCCTCTCATGCTACTAATTAGTTCATCTTCTTCTGCACCTACCACGGACTCGTCAGTTGATCTCTCCTCAGAGCCCTCATTATCTTCTCCATCTGATTCATCTGCTGGCAATCATACTTCTCCTGCTTCAGCAAACTCACCAGTGGACCAGCCTCCCCTTTCTACACATTCTCTAGTGGGTTCTCCTTCAGTTCAGACTTGACCTCTTTCTTCAGTGCCTTCTCCTCATGAGAGACAAGCACCTCTGGCTCCCTGTCATCCCATGATCACACGTTCTAAGGATGGAACTCGTAAACCGTCTATTCTCTATTCGAGTAAACATAGTCTTCCTCGAGCTTTGATGACACAGACACAGACTCTGACTTCAATTCTTGAACCCACGACCTTTAAACAGGCCTCCCGTGATGGGTTCAGGCTATGAAGGATGAGTACACCGCGCTCCTTCACAACCATACTTGGACCTTAGTGCCCTATCATTCTTCCATTCATGTAGTTGGTTGTCGTTGGGTCTATAAGATGTTGGAGCCTTCCGATGGTTCAGTTGAGCGTTTTAAGTTAAGGCGAGCCTTCTTGCTAAAGGGTTTACGCAGCAAGAAGGTGTCGATTTTGATGAGACCTGACGGGAAGTTGTGAAACCTACAACCATTCGTACCGTCCTCTCTGTTGCGGTTGGAGCCAATTGGGTGATCAAAGAACTGGATGTTCAAAATTCCTTTCTTCATGGTGTGCTCTCTGAAGAAGTGTACATGTCTCAACCACCTGGTTTTGTTGATTCCTCACGTCCTACACATGTTTGTAAACTAAACAGGGCAATTGTTGGTCTAAGGCAAGCTCCTCGTGCATGGTTCCACCGTTTTAGTTCCGCTCTTCTTCAATTGGCTTTCTGCTGCAGCAAGGCTGATCCAAACATTTTGTTCTTCGTCGCAATCATGATACTATTGTCCTTCTTCTCTATGTTGATGATATCATCCTGACTGGGTCTTCCTCACCCTTACTTCACTCTGTGGTTGATCATCTCTCTTCTCATTTTGCTATGAAGGATCTAGGTTCTTTGCATTACTTTCTTGGGGTTGAGGCTGTTCGAACCACTTCTACGCTTAAACTCACACAGTCTAAATATATTGTTTCCATTCTATTTCGGATGAATATGCTTGACTGCATATCATGTTCTACTCCTGGGTCGTAAACTTTCTCTTTATGATGGAATTCTTCTTGATGATCCTACATCCTATCGGCAGATTGTTGGTGCTTTGCAATACCTTACATTCACTCGCCCTGATATCATGTATGCAGTGCAACAAGTTTGTCAGTTCATGCACTCACCTCGTGATACTCATCTTCAAGCTGTTAAACGTATTTTGCGCTATCTTAAGGCTACGATCGACTTTGGCATCTCCTTTATTTTGACATCATCCTCTACTTTAGCAGGTTATGTTGATTCCGACTGGGCTGGGTGTCCTGATAGAAGACGCTCCACTATGAGCCATTGCATATTCCTTGGAGCTTATCCTATTTCGTGGTCAAGGAAAAAGCAAGTGACTCTTTCTCAGTATAGTACCGAGACAGAATAGTTGGCTCTTTCTTCTGCTACCTCTGACCTTCTATAGATATCATATCTTCTTCATGATCTTGGCATAGCTCCTTCTTCTCCTATTACCTTTTATGATGATAATATGGGTTCTACTCAACTTGCAGCCGGAAACGGCTGTCCCTATTTTTTTGATTTTAGATGGAGTCATCACCTATCTGTTTAAGGGCTAAGAATCTGACCTTTACTTAGAGAGGGGTAGCGGTACCACGCTCTTCCGTGCTCGTAGGTTGACTCCCCTATGCATCCCGACTAAGGTCTCACAAACGTGCACTTCCCTTATGCATCCAGCCGCTTCACTAATGTGAATAGGTTATACAGAAGGGTGGGTTGGTTATATATTCTTATGCGCGTTCCTTCTTTGAACCTTTTGGTATGTATTGCCCCCTAACTATAGATCAGATCCACCAGACGAGAAACTCAATTCCGCACTGCTGCTGAGTCGTCGGACTTATCCACCAAGGGATTCGTGGAATTTCTGTGGATTGCGTTGGGGGAAATCTACCAAAGCTAGGCAGATAGATAGACTCCTTTCCCGCTGCTAAGGGAGAGCAAGAAACTAAATCAAATGATTGCTTTTTAACCAGCGCCCCCTTTTGGGTATGCAGGTACTAAGAGTCCTCTCATTACCAACCAGCAGACATCATCTGGCTGGGTCTTGCCGGTATCAACAACGAGAAAAAAAACAACAAAATGGAAACAGCAACTAACTATGGCTCTTGGCCCAGACAACGTCCTAGGCGTAGGGGAGATCGGAGCAACAGGGAACGCCTAGACGACGTTTTTCTTCCTGGGCTGCAGTAAGTAGATCGAGAGGTCGTTCCGCCCCTTGTCCCCGAAAATGGGTAATATTTTCTCATACAATCTTGCTCCAATCTGACCTAGCTGGCGAGCGATCCCAGTTCGCGACAGAGAACAAGACAGCAAGCGAGCGTACCTTTGTTCGCTTCTTCTCCACCAAGCACGGAAGTTTAAGGATAACTGTAGGTCGGTGGCTACCTAAGGAAACTCCGATTCGATCCGCCCCCTGGCTGGGAGGCATCTACCTCATCCCGATCACAAGGAGAGGTTCACTATGATGGGGGGTACTTTTGATTTCCCTTCCGGAAAGAATGAAATGCATAGGGGACCATCCTTTTGTTGCGGCATGCTCCTCAGATTTACGGATTCGCAGGGGGCCTCAGGCCCTACTTAGTTGACTGACAATGACAAAGGCTTGCGAAACTAAGTGGGGCCTTTTGAATGGAATCTTAAGTAGTCTATCAGTGGTGCAAAGCGGCTTTGCCCCTTTTCAGTAGGGGAGCGAAAGGTTAGACCTTAGAAAGTCAGCGAACAGCGGGTCTTCTATGTAGGTATGGCGTTCCCCCTTGACTCTCCTAACGTCGAGCTAAGTGACTTCGTAACCTTTTCGTAGTAGAATGAAGGCTACGCACCGACGCTCTCTTTTCTATTAGCCTAAGCCTCTTCGCTAACTCGCTCGCCTACTATACCCTACTATACAATACATTAGTAGGGTATAGTAGGCTAACTCAGCCGCTTACTTCTACTAATGTAGGGCTAAGTAGCGCCTTTTCCTTTTTGAATAACCCATTCTCATTATCTTTCATAAGTGAAGTAGGCGAACCTATAGATCCTTAGTAGCGTTGACAAAGAAGAACAGCCGGTTAAAAGACAGCGAATCTTTTGATTTATATCTTTCTATGATTATTATATGTAATAATAATCATAGAAAGATATAAATATTCTAGGCCAGCTTGACAAGCTACCCTTCCTCTTGATCTGAGGTGCGAAGAGAAAGATCTCTTTTTTATGACTTCCACTTATTGATCCCGGCCCAGAAAAGTGACCGACCAGGGTCCTATTGATGAATGAAAGAAAGGGTTTTTGAGCCCTAGCCCTGTAAGCCCACACCTGTGTAGAGTAGATCGTTCAACACCTGTGGCACAAACCCATTTTTTACCTATTGGTCCTAGTATCATAGGCGACCGAACGGCCGCCCCCTAATTACTAGACCGACCTGCTATAATAATTCCATAAACACCTAGCGAAGATATGGCAAACAAATAAAGTAGCCCTATGTTCGGATCTGACAATACCATACCATAATCAAAAGGTACAACGGCCCGAGCGACCAGACTTAACATAAATGTAGCCACTGGAGCCATTCTAAAAAGGGAGAAATTAGCACTACTTGGTGAAATAGGTTCTTTTAGAATCAATTTCAAACCATCTGCTAGAGGTTGTAACAATCCAAACGATCCCACTACATCAGGACCCTTTCGACGTTGCACAAAAGCCATTACTTTACGTTCAGCTAGCACTAAAAAGGCTACTCCTAGTAGAAGTGGTAGAATTATTCCAAGTATTTCAGCTGGAACAGCTATATACATTTTCGATTTTCTATTCACTCATGATCTGGCCTGGTCGACCCGATCATGATATTTCACTCATGATCTGGCCTGGTCGACCCAATCATGATATTGAAGGATGGGACCTTTTCTCGAAAAACTCCGGATCCCGAGAAGAGTTGAAGATGGTGCAAGATCGAATCCTGTTACGTTACTTCGAATGGAATCTTAGCCCGCCTCACTTGCTTTCTTTACTGCATAAGATAAGGGCATAAGCGAAGTCAAGGGATTTCCTTCTAACTAGTGGTTGAGAGTAAGCAAGCTACCTTCATTCAACAGATTTGTGGTTGAGTCAATAACATGCTCTGGGTCGGGAATCTTTGCTCTTCTCTTTTGCATTTCCGCTGCCTGCGCTCTTATTCGTGCCCGTCCGTATCGCGCAAAGCTGGTCGACGCCAGCTGTAATGGTTGAAAATAGGGGGCCAACCAAGACCCCCTAAGAAAGCTTTTTTCGATAAAGCAAACGATTCGTTCCGACAACTTCGGACCAGATTAAGCCCTTTGAATTAGCCGATCTTACAAGATCGATCGGGCGGGCTGGTTGGGAAGGGGTGATTAGCGGAGAAAAGAATCGCTGAGAGATAGATTCTACTATTTGGTCAGGACGAATGAATGGCTGTGAAGCATGCTCCGGAGGAGATTGACCCTTCCCCGAGTCAGTCCAGTCAGAAAGGGGAGGGCCCGCTGTCTAGACTGCATTTCGGGAGTTTGAACACCATCCTATTTTCACCAAAAATACAACCCTGTCAAAGATATCTAACCTTCCTTCCTTATGAGTGGAAATCCAATCCAGTTTTGTCTTTTTTGCATAAAAAGCAGCCAGCCGGTAATATATAAATATATATATTTGAAACCTTTACTAAACTAATAGGGGCATTTCTTCCGACCTTTTTTGAAAAGCGCATAGTTTCTCCTCCAAAAATGACTTCTCCGGTGGGGGAACGCATTAAATATTTACCTAAACCGGTAGGTCCTTGAGCGGATCCCACGTTAGCCCCAAGACGTTGGTCTCTAACTAGAAAAGTAAATGCTTGAGCTTGAGTGAGAAGGGCCTCCTCGCTTATTGACTTGAACCACTGACCTTTAGAACGAATCTATAGGACAAAAGGAACTTCATTAAGGGCACCTGACAAAAAGCAAACAGCTTATCTCAACTACTTGACTTGAGTCCCAGTACTGAAAGACGTCACTTTAGGAGTTTCCCTGAAAGAATAGCAAGGTGCCGAAAGCAGGGGGAGAGGGAGCTCTTACTACGGATCTCCCCTTCCTTATGGCAGGAGGTTTCACTTCTCTTGTATTCAAATCCAGTTCATCCCTCCGTTCATTTATTGACTGGAGTTCCGGGCTTGTCGAGGTGGGTGGGCATAGTTGAACATAGCATTTGCCGGAAAAGACGGGAGGAGCAATGGACCCCCTACTTTCACCTGCATAAAAAAAACTTCATGATGTTGAGGGAGAGCTTCGCAGGGTTGACGAAGGTATTCAGAGAGCCAAAGAGAAGATGTCTACCATCCAAACTCGTCTGAACGTCTTAGAAAATAAGAAGAAGGTGATTACTAAGATGAAAAGGAGGAAAAGGCTTCGTTAAATTGACTAGCAGAAGAGCGTCGTCAAGCACAAATTAATGTGCTTAAGTCATTTTTTTGGTGAATGTGAACAGTTCATCTCTTTTTTTACAAATTGTGATAGGATGCGAACGGTATTTTGAATGTGGTGACATGTGAATAACTTATACATTTGAGCCTGTGTGGAACAAAGGCGCATCACCGTCTTCATCTGACGAAGCCCCTTCGTCTGGGTTCTTTCTTTTTCTTTCTGCCTTATTTCTCGCTTGAGCCTGGCCTTGTTCTTCATCCTGCACACCAGCAAAGAACTTGGAAGGACTCAAGGATGTTCCTGTCAGAGTTGGGATTCATTTAAGGATGTCACCAGCAGGGACATCCAATCCTGACCTTGGTTCAGTTTCCACGCGGCTGACATCACCTTCAATAACATGTATCTCAAATTAGTCTAAGTCATACAAAGATAACTCAGTTCATTCTAAGTCTCTATACGAAGATGAAAAATAGAACGATTGACTCATACCACCTAACATTTCATTAGGAACATTTGTGATTGACGAAGGAATTGTCTTCTCTTCTAAGGAGGGTTCTGCTTCGTCTGCAGCAGATGATCCTCCTACAACCTCTGTCTCCTTTCTTTTAGACGAGTCTTCTACTACCGAGTCTACTCCTGTCAAAAAATCATTTTCTAAGACATAAACAAAGAATCCTTTTTCAAAATTCAAACTTTCTTCATCCCTCTTTTATCCCCTCACAAAAGCAACTCACACATCGTCATTCTGAGGAAGAGCCCCTCCGCTTTGAGTGCTATGGGGGTCTTCTTCCTTTTCTTCCAAGATCTATTGCAAACGAACTGATCTGTCTTTCTTGCTTCTGGCCTACTCAACTGTGGCAGGAAGTATAAAAAGTCCTTCCCTGCTATAGGCAAAAAAGGATGGCCACGTTCTCTCTCTCAAGGATATCAGTGTACTCCTTCCAAGCGTCAACTAGATCTCTAGACCGCATGGAAAATCCTGGCCTGATCATAGCCCTACGGACGAGCTAGTCTATGGTGGCTATATCTCTCTAAGAAGGCAAGGCCCCCCTTAAAACCGAAGAAATCAAGTTTCAATAGTTAAGAAAATGTTCAAATGCTCTGCCATATTGGTATGAGCGTTAAACCAGTCAATACTTCCATGAGCATGACTATAAATCCTTGGATTTCTTCATCCTGGCATGGGACACAATACGGACGAAAGACGAATTGACTTCCGTCTGGGCGCCTATATCGCTCCTAGCCTTTCTTTATCTTTCCTTCCTTTCTAGCCTACCTCTAAAGTTCTCCGCTGTCACCTAGGCTCGAGACATGCCTCCTATCGTGCTTTCCTCCCTGCCCCCTACTTAAGAATCCAAAGGTGACTTCTCTCCTAACTAGCTTGCTACCCGGGAAGCTCCTCTGCTCTGACCTTCTTGCACTTAACTGCTTTGGCATAGGGGCCGGGGGGTTATAGGGGGTTAGTTGGGGGGTCTTGGGGCCTTCCGAGTTTTTAGAGAAAAACCACGCGGAATTTTTTCGAAATTTGGAAACTTATTGTTTCAAAGCGGCGAAACCTCGAGAGACTTTTCACCTGTCTTCTGCGAGTCTGAGACCTTACTTCTGCGACTATTCTACTTTTTTTTTCAAGTCCTTATCTCGACAAAATATCCTTAAAGTCTCCTCTATCTCAGAGTTGATTCTAAAATAGAAATAATCCACCAATAGCCTTCTAATGGATTGAGTTATATAGTGCCACCCAGGTTTGGAACCCACTCTTTAGAAGCACGCATGCATGTGTCATCACCTCATTGGTCGGAGGTCCAAAGGGTCCATAGAATCCAATTCTCTTCTTTTTTTATTTTAGATTTGGAGTTCTTCTTAGAAGAGAGAAAGAGTAGAAACAAAGGGTACGCTCTCTAGAAGAGTTGCTCGGAGCTGTTCACTTTCACTTGGTCGCCTGGTATCTTGAAACCTCTTGGCTTGCGGGGGCAGGAGTGGAAACGTCTGAGAGAGCGCTTCGCGAAAGAATCGTGTGGCGCGGTGAAAGGTTTCCCGTTGGGCTTTCCGGCCCTCCTGGTCTCCACCTACTTGTGGAAGAGGGGGGGTTCCTTGAGATTAAGGTGTCAAGGCGGTCGAAGAAGGCCACAAGTGGAAGCAACCGATGCTTTGGTCATTCAGTTGACTCCTTGCTGCCAGTCCATGCTTGCTGTCATGCTGGCAAAAGCAGGGGTTTCGGTCGGTTTTACCTACTATTGGATTTGAACCAATGACTCTCGCCGTATGAAAGCGAGACTCTAACCGCTGAGTCAAGTAGGTCAAGCTGAGTCAAGTCAGAGAAAATAGACCCCTATAAGAGAAAGCCGCGCAACCAAAGTTCCCCTTACTATACAAGGGGGGCGGAGCGCTAAGAAAGAGAAAGCGTTATCACTATACGAAATGAAGCAGCGGCTAGCACGCTAAGCTAAGATCAACCACTTGGAGAACCTTGACTAATAAGGCCTTTCTTTCTCGGTCGTCTGTCTTAATAAGTGGATTCCGATTCATGCGGTCGTTCTCTGCTGCATTGGTGTTTTCACTCCCCACTCTCCACCATAACAAAATGTTTCCACTATATCTCAGGAGTAGTCAAAGGGCGGGTCCGAGTAGGAAAAAATGAACTCAAAAGTAGGGCATACAACAATGGATCAATTCATTCAACAAGATCCGTTCGGATCAGACTAGGATGAATGGGATTGGTCTGACCTCTCGCTCGGATGTAAGACTCCCGCCGCCGACAGATGTCCCATGCCACCTTTCGTGAACAGCTATGCCCGAGAATGAATGAATTGTGATATAGCGCCGAATAAGCCACTGCTCTATTCCCGACTCGAAATCCATAAAGGACTTTAAAGGAGAAAAAATAGGGGGCCCTATACCATACATTCTGCTGCCTCGGGACGACTGCACGTTACATCATAGCAGCACGACCAAATGGAGGCGGAAACCCCTTTACTAGGTTGGGCGCTAGCGCTTTATACTAATTAATATAATATTAATGTTGGGCTTTTCCCTTATTAGTCAAGTTGCTCGAGGCCGGAAAATGAGAATACAATCTCGAAGATCTGGTCGAATGGTAGAAGAATCTATAGGTTCGTTAGGAATCGATAGTCGTTGTCTGGACATACACGGAAGAGGAGAGATCAACAACGGAGCTACTAGCTACTAGTTGGAAAAGAAAGGACAAGACCACCTTTCGTACATTTCTACTGGTCCAGACATTCGAATAGCAAACGAAAGACCAGGAGATTGGATCTAGAAAGCACTTCCAGCAGGGTTGACGGCTGTGTGGCCCTCATTCAGCTGGAAGTAGGAAATCAATCCCGGCACGACCGATGACTTAGTCTCCTTCTCCGCTTCGACTCAACCACCTACCTAACCTCTTAGAAAAGATCCGATAGATAGCAGCTACCTAAGGCACTTTTAAGCCCTTCACCAATCCATACTCTATTCTGGCTTTCATCTAGTAAGTTCTAGTACTATGGTCTCCAAGCTTGACTAATAGAATAGGCAGGCCTTTTAGAGAGCAGTAGAATTAAGGGTTAGCTCTGCCTTTAAGTGATAGGGGGGTGAGGGGAACTGCTCAGAAATTTCTTAGTTGGTTGAGGGGTGCTTGACTAATAGACCGGTCAGTCAAAAAATAGGATAACAAAAAAAGGTGTGTCTGGTCTGGTGTAGCTAATGTGACTTTCTCGATCTATAGTTCCTCTTCTTTCTCTCTCTTGACCAATGCTCCGGCTTCCCTCACTCAAAAGATCAGCCGTTGTGACACAGGTCTATCGAGGTAGGCCCTGGATTGAATAGAGAAAGAAGGGCTCGTATTTGACAGATTTCGAGCAAGCCCCAACCTTCTATAAGGCCACTCCTATCTCTTCCGGCTCTAAGTGACCTGACCACTTTCATGCTTCGAATGAGAAGTTGCGCTTTCGATCTTGTTCTCAGCTCCGGGTCTGGTCCTTTAGGCGAGGCTCTTTACTACTTTACAGGGCGCTTCCCTTTACGGTTCAGGAATTCGTGGTTGGCTTACTTTTGTTTGTTTGGTTACAGTTCATGCCCACTCGTCATGAACCCCCGCCCGCCTCGACGCTGAGTCGCAACTCTTCCTGTAGAAACCTCCTTCAACTGAAAAAAGTGATTCAGTCAGTAGGAAAGTCAGTAAGAAAGTCAGATGCCTCTCCTGCAGGCCGAAACATTTCCTTTGAATAGATGTGGTTCTCCCCATAAAGAAAGAGTGAGCGCTCACTCTTTGGGGCCCACCCCATTTTTGTTGCGAAATCTCACTTTTTGGAAATCTCAAATAAAGGAAAGTGGGAGTATAGGTTTTTTTTTAAGACCTCTCCCTTCTCCATTATTCTAATCATTGAATTAGGTAGGACACTCGTCCTACTTCTAAGGATAGATAGAAAAGGTGGGAGAGGGTTTCACTATCTCTTTTCTTTCCGAGTCTACTTGACTTCTTTTTTTTTCTTTATGCTATTCTGTTCGGAAAGACCAGTAAGTGGTTTTGGCATATCTTATGTAATCGATTGGATTCTATCAGGTCCATTCTTCGGTAGTGCATAGGCTCCGGCTTCTTCCTCTAGCCGAGCCACTACTTGCGTGTGTGTAATTCATGGTAGTTTTTTATTATATTATGGAGCTATTCTCTTTCTTGGATTTTCTTATATTTTTGATTTTATTATATTATAGTAGAGAATAGTAGAGAGCGGTAAGTTAGTGCTGCTCTAAGGAAGTGGTAGCTGTTCCAGTACACAAACAAGGTGGGTTGGGGTTTAGGAGGTATTTTGAGCGCATGCTTGTTGCTTTAATAGAGAAAGGGCTTGGCATTTCACTCTTTGTTGTGGGGTTGTCACGGATTGGCCGGCCATACGGATAGGGAAGCCCAAGGAGCTTTTTCTTTGTGGAGGTTTCACATCACATTAGTCATTCCATTCCTTCCGGATAACCTAAAAGAAAAGGTGCAGGCCTACTTAAGAATAGAGAGGGTACTTTCTGATTTTCAAATAGGGGTCTATTACGATGTATACGATGGGATATATAAGAAGAAGAAAACTGGTTCTTCTCTTGAGCCTATTTTGTTTGATTGATCTTGCCACTTAGAACTGGTAAGTAGGTCTGTCTTTCTCTGGATCCCGCTGAGCTGAAAGACATGAGACATACATAAAAAATCGTTTAGATCCAGACCCGGCTCTCGAAAGCCATGTGACCGGAGGTGGGAAGATATGGGCTGGAAAAGCATGTTAATAATCACCGCAGGCCCTTATGCCCCGAGTGCTCAGCTTTGCCCCAGAAATGGAACTAACTGGAGGGTCGGTATGCGAAGAGAGGTCCCCCTTGTAACAGGAGTGAAGAATGACCCGACCCGGCCACAAGAAGACAGGCAGAGTGGCGGGGCAATGGTACCAGACGTTAAGGAGAGAGAAGTGAGTTGGTCTCGATGAGAGCCCAGGCGAGTCTCGTATGTGATAGTCTAACCCGGATTAAGTATATAGTTCCCTTCCTGGTCTGGGTTAGGGTTCCAAACCTGCCCTATCCCTTAAAGCCCCAGAGCTCTAGGTCTACTTCTACCTAGATACATACAGCTTGCCTTACCACCATTTCAGAGCCAAGCCTCCTTTTCTGATAGAGGGAAGTGAGAAAGAAATGGATTTTAGGATCGCCTAATTCAATAGCTCAAAAATAGGTGGAGTTCGCCCTTTAAAGCATAGTTAAGTGTTGCAACAGGGGGGTTGTTCAGCGAACGGGAAGCAAAGTCTCCATACCAACATTGAAGGCTTCGCAGCTACCCAGAAGAGATCCTTACTCTATAGGGGTGCTAGCGCTTGACTAATATAATAGAAAGTAAAGGCTCTTCTTCTGTTCTACGAATCTAACTAATCTATACTACTAACTATAGTCAGACTAGGTCTTCTAGAGTGAACTAGCATAGTAGAGTTTCTATATTTTGTGCTACTAGAACCATAAGCCGCACTATACTATACTTGACTGAACCTCCTTACGCCGATTCAAATAAGGCAATAAGAGAGGCCCTCTTTAATACATTCGCGTCAGCTTCGAGGGCGCCTTTTCCTTAAGCATTTCTTTCTCCATCTAAGGTCAGGGAGGAACCTGAGGGAAAAACCGCTTTCTTACCAATTAGAAGGAAGAAAGAAGGAGCCGCTGGTCCCGGGAAACGAAGTACGCTTTGGTGAGCGAGAAGCAGCCAGATATAGGAGAAGGGGCGGTTAGCTTAGTAAAGAGAGTATATAGTTCCACTTGGTGAATAGTGCCTCGGCTCGCAGCGGACTTATTCTAGTGGAAAGACATTTCTCTCTGGGAAAAACACATAAGATTTGTTCGCTAGAGCTCATCACTGAAGAATAATGGTGGCTTGACTTTTTGGAATTAGAGAAGAACTTCTTCGCGTGGGCGGCGTACGTACAAGGCTGTTCGGACTCCCTCTTGTATGAGGTGCGTTGCCATCGTCTCTTTCCCCTTTGCCAGGTTACGCGGCATGGATTCGTCGATTGACGAATCGGATCTTGGCTCGCTGTCCCGCCGACGAACCAGTCTAGAAGTAGAAAGGGAAGGCAATAGAAAGAGGTCTCCCTTCCTCCCTCTGTTTGTCTTCTTCTCGCTGTTTTTCTCGTCCATCTTGCCCTGCGCCGCTTACAGATTCAGTTGCAGGTATCTAAGCATCCATTAGTGTTGGGGGTTGGGGCGCGAAGCGCAAACCGCTCTTCGATCTCCCGGTGAGTTGGACGGGAACGAGACACAGGGGGTTATCTATGAAGCATTTGAATTGCCCCTTTTTGTTGGAATAGTTGAAAGTCTTCTTCTTAGGGGATTTTCTTTTTTCTTATCAACATAGAGTTGGAACTTAGCCGTGTAAGTAGTGAGTGGACCAGTGTGAAGCTTTAGTTTCGTTGCCGGCCAGAGCTCCTAGCCGACGACCGGCTACCCCTTTCGAGCTCAGCTGACCCCTTCTTGATTCAGTTTTTTCCCTATTTGAGATAGATGAATCAATGGAACTTTGATCCCACGTTCCTGCTTGGTCAATTCCTGGAAGGCCCCTCTTAATGTAATGATTGAACAATCAAAGTGCGTTTGCCGCGACTACGAGCTGCCAGTGCGCCTTTCTTTGGGTCGCTACGCTCGGGGTCGAGAACTGGTTCAAAAGTAGAAGGTGGTCCAAAACGAGCTAACGCGAGTTTTCGAACGACGCTTTTCCCCTTTTTGAACATCACTGAGATAGGCTTTTCCCCGAACCATTGACCCTTGTTCGGGAGGGAGAAGTTGATTCATTCAATGGAGCTTTATTTGTTTGATCTAGTAAGGGGGTGTTAGAAATAAGCCACCGCCCGACGAAACAGCGGTTTACAACAGAGCGACCCGGGACATCGAGCGAAGAGCTCCAATGCGCGTATTCGGAGCTACGCGGATGCCGTAGTCGCAGAAGCCGGATCAACATCATGACAACGGCATTCTGGAAACCGTTGGGCCAGCCACAATTGGTCTAATGTCTGGGTGCGTATGGCGGTACACTGAGAGCACCTTTCAAGTCGGCTGAAAAAGAAAGAAAAAAGGGTTTCGTCGTCTTTTTTTCGATTGCGAAGGGATTTGAGGCCGGTTTTCAATTCGCTTCTCTCTCTCCGGCGAGGTTTGAACTTCGCGTGGTGGGAAGGCCTTCACGATTCGCATCTTCCCGTCCAGCAAAGAAAGTGAAGGGGAGCGGACAGCGAGTTGGAGGACGCTGCAGAACCGCGTGATTGATCCATCTGCGCTATTCCCTAATTGAAGAAAGTTGGAAAGCCTTCAGAGCCCTACTAATAAAAGGCCCTACCATTCTATTTCAAAAAATGAAAGAAAGCTGACTAGCAATCGCTCGTTTTTCTTATTAGCATGGGATTGGATGTTAATAATGAAAGACAGAACTTATATTCTAAGGCAATCCCCGGGGAATTCCTATCGATTTCCGATGGATCACAATCGCTTTCGCTCTTTCTCCCAATCAATCGCGAGGGTTCCGGGCATGAGAACGCAAGTGCCGGAATCAAACAAAAGGTCCGAACGTCCGAGGACGAAAGAGAAAATGCTCCGCGGGGAACTCGTTTCATGTCGGCGTATTCGTGCCGGTTAGACGTCGGCCATGAAATCCATCACTATACCGAGCAGATCACGGGCATTCACATCCATTTCTATAGAGCAAAGGGAACTGTGCGCGATTCTCTCGTGAATCGCCTTCAGCAAGGTATGGCATTCAGGGTCTGAACCCGGGGATAAATCTTTCTTCATAGATACAAGCGTTGCTGATCTAAAAAAGATCTTATCCCGTGGGCGTTAGCGGACGTTTTTCATTCTTCACCCGGTCCTTAGTAGCGTTTCTAAAGTCAACCTAACCGGTTACCCGTGGAAACGCGCTAAACAGGCCTATAGGTTCGCCTTTCTAATAGAAGAAGTATAATTAGATAGAAGTATATAGAATTAGCCAGATCGTCTGAAGCATGAACAGAATCGCCTTTGTTCCGAAGGCCTAGCGAGTTCCTTCTTTTTTTTTTTCAAAGGCGGTCCTTTTCTTTCAGAACCTCGGACCGATGACTCGCTTGTTCAGTACTGCTAACTATTATAGGAGGATGCCGTCCCCTCGGGACTACCAGTAGCTTCGGTTGTTGAATCTCGTGCAAGTTAGGTTGTGGTTGTATTGGCTGCAAGCGGAACGTAGGCGCTTTAGGTGTGTGTTGACCATGCACTCTCGCGTCATGTAATGTCGTATGTATGATAGAGGTGGTATGGTGATTGACCTCAATGCTAATGGTTATCCCCAAGGCTCAACGAATGAATGAAGCTCGTACCCAGATAGAGATGATGGTCTTCCTCTGATGTCTCCAAGCCGGCCATAATAGAATAGATAGGCGAAGCAGCCAATAGCAGTCTGTTCTCGCCTATCGATAGATAGCAGGTTGCTTCCAAGCTCAAACTGAAACTGAATTGCGACTTTTTCTTGTTATTGATAGAGTGGTATTCTCCGCCCCTGTCAAATAAAGTAGAGGGAGAGAACTGGAAGAGAGAAAGAAAAAGAGCAAAGGATTTACAAGTCTAATGGGAGAAAAATGGCTGACACCTTGCCCTGATTGAATTTGGCTTCGATACTAGAAATATACCCTAAGCGGTCTAAACCCCCGGGCCCGGGCGGACCCCAACCGAAAGGCGCTAGACGGACTAACGGCAAGCGAGATAAAGAAAGCAGCTGGCCCTATGTGTAAAACCTTGCCGCGGGAGAGCTCATATTCAAACTCCAATGAGAATAAATCAAGTTTTTGGACAAGACAAGAAAGGAACTCGCCCTTTGACACCAAGGGATAAGAGCTGATTGCTGGCGATGACTTGGTGAAGGGAATCTATGAGAGAAGGTTCTCGAACCGGGTTCTGACCGAATAGAGCGCGGAGCCAACGAGTTCAGTCGAACAACGTCACGAGTCTAAGGGCGGGATCAAGCTTGAAAGGAATGGACGGGCGTAGGCTTAATAGTGAACGCAGACCCCCCTGCTTATAGATATGAGATCAATGACTTAAAAGCCCTATATTATTAGTCAAGTGTCGAGAGAAACTGTTAGACTTCTTTATTGCGTTGCGAAGAGAGATCGAAGACGAAGATTTTCTGACCCAAACACAAGGGGGCGGGCACTGGATGGAAAAGACAGAGAAGGGAACAACCCACCGGAAGGGCATACCCCAAGGAGCACCAATCTCCCCCGGCAAACATCTATCTGCACGAAGCCGACCTATGGATAGAAAGAAAGATGCAGGAAAGGAAAATGAAATATGAAAGAAAAAGATGCTTTGGGGGTGTGAGATACGCGGACGGGGAGTACGCAGCCGAACAACCGCAGGGGCTTCCAGCAGTGATAGCTGAACTAACCAGATGGGCCGCCCAAAACTTGGAGTTGACATTTCAATCGGAAATCAACGTCGGATCCCGGCTATCCGAAAAACGCAGACTGAAGCGGAGGATCACAAAATGCAACACAACAAGGGGCGAACCAAGCGCTTGCGCGAAGGAAGAAGCGAATCAATCAGAATGGAGACATTCAAAAAAAGAAAAAGAGGCGAAAGAGAGATTTTCGAGCCTGCAAGCAGCAAGCAACAACGGCTGAAA